GCGTAATCTCACCATTCAATTTGTATTCCTTAATAATATCATTTTTCAATTATTCAACCATTTCCTTTTACCAAGTCCAACGTTAGCTAGATTAGTCAACATTTATATCTTTCGATACAACAACAAGATCTTATTTGTAACAAGTAGTTTTCTTGGTTGGTTAATTGGTCACATTTTTTTCATGAAATGGGTTGGATGGGTAGTATTCTGGATACGGCAAAATCCTTCTATCATAGCAATGCCGCGTATAGGTAGAAGGCACGCTAGATCAAATAAGTACCTTGTGGCAGACTTGAGAACTTCTATGGGTCGAATTTTGAGTATTCTCTTATTTATCACCTGTGCCTACAATTTAGGCGGAATACCCTCGCCTATTTTCACTAAGAAACTGAAGGAAAACTCAAAAAAAAAAAAAGAAATGGGGGAAAGTGAGGAAGAAACAGATGTAGAAATAGAAACCACTTCCGATTCCGAAGAGATCCAAGTGGATGAAGAGGAAAAAACAAAGGAGAAATTTGAAAAACCTATTGTGACTCTTCTTTTCGATTATAAACGATGGAATCGTCCATTGCGATATATAACAACCAATCAACCTGCAAATGCTGTAAGAAACGAAAACGAAATGGCACAATATTTTTTTGCTACATGCCTAAGTGACGGAAAACAAAGAATCTCTTTTACATATCCACCCAGTTTGTCAACTTTTTTTGAAATGATACAAAAAAGGTGGTTTTTAGACACGACAGAAACAAGATCCTCGGAAGAACTATATAATCGTTGGGTTTCTACCAACGAACAAAAAAGAAAGAGCCTAAGCAACGAATTTATCAAGCGAATTGAAGCTCTAGACAAGGGTTCTCTTGATGATGTACTTGAAAAAAGGACTAGATTGTACAATGATGGGACTGAGCAAAACTGCTTACCAAAAGTGTATGATCCTTTTTTGAGCGGACCCCACCGTGGAACAATTAGAAATTTCGATTTGGACTCAAGCATCAACAATCCTTTAAACAACCCGATAGAAGATTCCCTAACAAGCATGTGGAATAAGCTTAAGCTTCAAGATATCCTTCCTAATGATTTCCGAGAATTTGAAGATCAAGAAGACAAAAGGAAAGAAGATCAAGAAAACAAAAAAAGTGAAGATCAACAACAAAAAGAATATCAATATCAAAGTGCATTAAGTGCATTTGAAGACGAAGATAAAGAATATCAAAGTGCATTTGAAGATGAAGATCGAGAAATTCGAAGTGAATTTGCAGGGGAACCAAGGCCTAATACGGCTTTGAATTTAAACGAAAATGATGAAATCGAAAATGATGAAATTGAAAACCTTGAAATTGCAATCGAAAACTTTGAAATCGAAAAAAAGGTTCCTCGATGGTCATACAAATTGAACGTGGATTGGGGGGATTTGGAAAACGAGCCAAAAGACAATGAAGAAGAGGAAAATCAGGCTTATGATATTTGTTCACCAGAAGTAAGACGCGTAGTCATTTATACTGAGAAAGAGACTGAGAACGAGACTGAGAACGAGACTGAGAAAGAGACGGAGACTGGTGCGAATGCTAGGACTATCGAAAAAAATACTAAGACTACTACTGACGAAGATAAGACAGATAAAACTGCCGAGAATGCTCGGACTATCGAAAATCCTAAGACTACTACTGACGAAGATAAGACAGATAAGACTGCCGAGAATATTAAGACTACTACTGACGAAGATAAGACAGATAAAACTGCCGAGAATGCTCGGACTATTGAAAATCCTAAGAATACTATTAAGGATAAGGAAGATAAGAAGGAGGAGGAGGAACCGGAAGAAATTGCTTTGCTTTCCTATCTAGAAGAACCAGATTTTGATCGCGATTTAATTAAAGGATCCATGCGAGCTCAACGACGCAAAATTTCTATTTTTCCACGCACGACAGAGATTACCTTTTAGTAAAACTGAGATTTGTCTGATTATATTAGGAATGGCTATCTCTTGTTCTACGGAATCAGAGGATGTCAATCAAAATATTGCCTCCTTTTGGCGACAATGTTTCATACTCGGGTTGGGACTTGACTTATGTTGGCATTGCTCCGCGGAGTAGGCTTATTCTTTTTCTTTCTGTTCTCATCGAAAAATAAAGTAAAAGAAAACGTCACTATAGCTATAGTAAGTAGTAAATTACTAAAAAAAGAAAAATGGATAAATAAAATAAATAAAAGAAAAGATAAGAAGAAATTCGACCGCCCCCCATATATTTTATCCCCTCTCCTACAAAGAAACTTATAACACCAACCCCGTTCGTAATTCCATCAATTACCCCTCTATCAAAAAAAGACATTTGTTCTGCTAACCTTCTTATGCCACTAATAAAGATAGTTTTATAAAAAGCTTCAATATAAGCACAATTATATGACAAATTATAGAGAATATTGATTTTTTGGTCCCAGAAGAGTCTTTTAGGCCCCGTTTTCATAAATAAATTCATTAAGCCAAAATTATGAAAAGATGAATAAACAGGCCTATATAAAAGAGACGCTATAAATATTCCAAAAAAGGCTATACTTACTGAAAAAAATGCATTTGTGACAAATTCATACGAATCCATAGAATTGTTTGAATTTGACTGTAAAAAAGTTATCGTCGGAGCTAACCATTTTGATAATATATCAAAATAGACTTCCTTTTGATCAAAAGGAAGTCCTATGGATCCGATGAAACAAGTAAATAAAACCAATACAATAAGTGGAAATAGCATTGTATTGTCCGATTCCTGGGGATAGATTGAATTTTTTTTATTGGAAAAAAGAGTAATAGTAAAAAGAGGTCGCATCACATTTCTTGCATTCCCATGAATTGGATACCCTTTTTTCAAAAAAAGGGAAACGCTTTCAATATTATTTATTGTTGATAAAAGCAAATTTGCTTTTCTCAATTTCAATCCATCTTTACCCCATATAGATAGTGAGTAGAACGAGCTATTTTTTTTGCCGTTAAAATTTTGAAAATAAACGTTTAAATGCCCCTCAAAAGTCAGTAAATACATTCGAAACATATAAAATGCAGTTAAACCCGCCGTGAAAGAAGCTATTATCGCAAAAAGAGGCGAATATCCCCAGCTATCATAAAGAATCTCGTCTTTGGACCAAAAACAAGCAAGAGGTGGAATACCACAAAGAGAAAGTGTACCTAACAAAAAGGAAGTTTTTGTAATTGGTAAATATTTTGTTAAACCCCCCATAAGAGCCATATTCTGGATTTTTTCTGGCGAATATCCAATACAGGTTTCCATTGAATGAATAATGGATCCAGAACCTAAAAATAATAATGCTTTCGAATAGGCATGGGTGATCAAATGAAATAAAGCCACTCGATAAGATCCCATACCTAAAGCTAACATAGTATAACCCAATTGAGATATTGTAGAATAGGCTAAACTTCTCTTAATGTCTCTTTGAGCAAGAGCCAAAGTAGCCCCTAATAGTAATGTTATCATACCTATTAAAGAAATAAAATTCATTACGTAGGGTATAGATATAAAAAGAGGAATAAGTCGAGCTACAAGAAAAATTCCTGCTGCTACCATAGTAGCAGCATGGATAAGAGCTGATATAGGAGTAGGCCCTTCCATGGCATCAGGTAACCATACATGAAGGGGAAATTGTGCCGATTTAGCAACTGCACCAACGAATAATAGGGAGGCAAAGAAAGTAAGAAATAAAGAATTGAACCCATCATTATCAATCAAATTTTTGGTTATTTCGAACAAATTTCGAAAGTCGAAACTACCCGTTATAAAATAAAAACCCAAGATTCCTAATAATAAACCAAAGTCCCCTACGCGATTAGTTACAAAGGCTTTTTGACAAGCACTTGCCGCAATAGGTCGTGTGAACCAAAAACCTATTAATAGAAAGGAACACATTCCAACCAATTCCCAAAAAAAATAAATTTGTATCAAATTAGAACTAGTTACTAATCCCAACATAGAAGCATTAGACAAACTCATATAAGCAAAAAATCTCAAATATCCTTGATCATGAGACATATAATTGTCACTATAAATAAGAACCATTATCCCAACAGTAGTAATTAATAATAACATAATGGAAGTAAGCGGATCTATCAAATAGCCAAATTCTAAGGAAAAATCATTATGGATAGTCCAGGACCATACATATTGATGAGCAATACTGACGTTTATTTGATAAATAGCCAGATCCGCTGAAAAAATCATAATGATACTGAGTAATAAAACACTAGGAAAAACCCACATACGGCGAAGGCTTTTTGTCGCGGTCGGAAAAAGGAGAAGTCCCACTCCTATAGCAATAGGAACTGGGAGTGGAACAAAAGGTATGATCCATGCATATTGATATGTATGTTCCATAAAAAAAGAAAACTTTTTGTATTTTTTTTTTTTTTTATTATTTAATTGTTTCCGATTCACCAGTTCTTATCTCTTGGGGAAAAAGCAAAAAAGAATTGAATAAAAAAAATGACGATTTAAATTAAATAGAAATCAAATCGCATATAACTGAAAAAAAAAGAAAACAAATAAATTATGAAAAATATTATTTATTATCAAGTCAAGTATCACTCAACCAATTAATATAACAACTAACTCATTGACTCGTTCTAATTTGAAAATGGAAATTTTGACAATTTTTACAATAGCGTTTTTTATTTTTCAAGCAGGTAGGTTTCATGAAACTTTTTGATCTATTTTTTGTTAATTTAATATAACACGACGAAACTATCTGGAGATACTCAATCAAATCCCTTTTATTATTAAATTAATAAGAATAAGCAATTAAATTGCTATATCTATAGCAGCAAGAAATGGAGATCGTCGAAATAAATCTTAATGCGAAGAGAAGATAAGATATATTAAATAGTAACAAAGAAAAATGAGAAAAATGATTCTTTACTTTTGATCTTGTATGTACGGATATTTTATCTAATACAGTAAAAAATCTCTATTTTGATCAATAGAAGTCTTACCCAGTTAACTATAATATAGTAAATAACCTCTTTATTTTTTTCTGTTTTCATTTTTAATGATGGTTCCAAAAAAACGTATTCGTCAAAATATTTGTAAATTCAAAAAGGTGCTGGGCGACAGTAAAAGAATTTGCTTTTGCAAGATATCTTTTTTCCGGGAATTTTCAATTTTTTTTTTTGTGCGACTAATCGAAAAAAGTAATGTAGTAAAGCATTGAACTATTCTAAATTGAATGCCGACGAATCGCTCAATTTGCTAATTTCATTTAGTAAATTAGTAAAATAATAGGAAGTATTCCCATCAATTTATATTATCTTTCTTTATTTATTGGGGTAAATGGCTACTCAGGATTCTGTATATATTTTTTATATTAATTATATACATAAAATAGATATATTCTATAATCTATTTACCGAATATTGCAATAACCAAAATAAATGATTATTTTTACTTAAGTATTAAGTAAAATTGAGTTCAAGGTATAAGTATAACATTTTTCTCTTTCGTTTTTTTTTTTTTTTGTAAGTTTTTGTGGGATAGGGATTAGAATCTTTCCCATCTATTCACTTTTTCAAATGAAAATAATACAAAAACTAAAAAAAGTCTTCTTTTTTTAGTTTTAGGAAGGTTTTCATTTTTCATTTTAATATAGAATATATCTCGCATAAAGATAGAGAAAAAATTCTCAAAAAATAAGAATTGGGTCACGATCTAGTTAAGACGGGTAAATTCTCGAAGAGCTTCCCTTTTAACTAGATAAAAAAAGCATTGGATTATGAAAACTTACACTATTTCACAACTAAAGATTCTTTTTTCTTTTTCTTTTATTGTATTGAATATGTTCAAATAGTTATTATTTTTTTATTATTATAGTAAGTCTTTATTCATTTTTTTTCTAAAGCTAAGGGATACTAATTCAATCCTGCCATCTCAACGATTGAATATTGAATATAGATGGGCTATTATGATTTCTAGCACGCCGCTATGGTGAAATTGGTAGACACGCTGCTCTTAGGAAGCAGTGCTAGAGCATCTCGGTTCGAGTCCGAGTGGCGGCATCTTCAAAAAGAACTAAAATAGATCCTATTCTATAATGAATTGAATTCTTGAATTCCATATTTACTTTTAGGATTTTTATGATATTTTTGACTTTAGAACATATATTAACTCACGTCTCTTTTTCGATTGTTTCAATTGTAACTACTATTTATTTGATGACCTTATTAGTCCACGAAATTGTTGGACTATATGATTCGTCAGAAAAAGGGATGAAAGCTTCTTTTTTGTGTATAACAGGATTTTTAGTGATTCGGTGGATTTATTCAGGTCATTTCCCCTTAAGTGATTTATATGAATCATTAATGTTCCTTTCGTGGAGTTTTTCCATGATTCATTTAGTTCCCTATTTTAGGAACCATAAAAATCATTTAAGTACAATAACCACGCCAAGTGCTATTTTTACCCAAGGGTTTGCTACTTCAGGTCTTTTAACTGAAATTCATCAATCCACAAAATTAGTGCCCGCTCTCCAATCTCAGTGGTTAATGATGCACGTAAGTATGATGGTATTGAGCTACGCAGCTCTTCTATGCGGATCTTTATTATCAATGGCCCTTCTAGTAATTACATTTCGAAAAAACCTAGAGATTATTGGTAAAATTCATTATTTATTAACGGGGTCATTTTATTCTGGCGAGACAAAATACATGAATGAAATAAGCAATGTTGTGCGAAATCCTTTTTTTATTTCGTTTAGAAATTATCATAGGTATCAATTCATTCATCAATTGGATTTTTGGGGTTGTCGTATCATTAGTCTAGGTTTTCTCTTTTTAACCATCGGTATCCTTTCCGGAGCAGTGTGGGCTAATGAAGCGTGGGGGTCATATTGGAATTGGGATCCCAAGGAAACTTGGGCATTTATTACTTGGGCTATATTTGGAATTTATTTCCATACTCGAACAAATAAGAATTTGCAAGGCATAAACTCTGCAATTGTGGCTTCTACGGGATTTCTTATAATTTGGATATGCTATTTCGGGATAAATCTATTAGGAATAGGACTACATAGTTATGGTTCATTCACATTAACTTCTAATTGAAGAAGGATCCTTAGAAATCGAATACAGGGACAGGGGGATAGCGTATATAACAAAAGTTTGTAAGAGTTTTTGTTTGAGAACCATAAAGTTTTTTACGGTTCTCAAACAAAAACTCCAAACGTATCTAATTCAATCAAGTTTTTTTTACTTGATAGATATCTTATTATATTATTCTTTTATTTTTTTGATAAAAACAAAGTATCTATAAAAAAAAATAATTAGATAAAATAATTTCTACCTTGTCAACTGATAGGGAAAAAACGAAATCTGGATAAATACCAATACCAATTATTGGTAAAAGTATACAAATCGAAACAAAAAGTTCTCGCGGTCCGGAATCAAAAAAATGAGAGTTTGGGGCATGAAATTGTTTGTATCCATAGAAAATCTGACGTAACATAGATAATGAATAGATAGGAGTTAATATCATTCCAATTGCCGTTAGAAATGTAATGGGTATTTTTGACATGAAAAAATATTTTTGGCTAGTTATTATTCCAAAAAATACTACCAATTCCGCAAAAAAACCGCTCATTCCTGGCAATGCAAGAGAAGCCATTGAGAAACTACTAAATAATGTAAATATTTTTGGCATTGGGATAGCTATTCCTCCCATTTTGTCGAGAGAAACAAGACGTATTCTATCATAACTCGTTCCTGCCAAGAAAAAAAGCGCAGCGCCAATAAATCCATGAGAGATCATTTGTAAAATAGCCCCATTGAGTCCCGCATCTGTTATGGAACTAATTCCTATAATTGTGAAACCCATATGAGATACGGAAGAATAAGCAATTCTCTTTTTTAAATTATGTTGACCAGGAGATGTTGAAGCTGCATAGATTATTTGAATTGTCCCTATTATCATCAACCCGGGAGAAAATAGAGAATGAGCGTGGGGTAATAATTCCATATTGATACGAACTAATCCATATGCTCCCATTTTTAATAAGATTCCGGCTAAAAGCATACATGTACTATAATGTGCTTCTCCGTGGGTATCCGGTAACCATGTATGTAGGGGTATGATTGGAAGTTTTACAGCATAAGCAATAAAAAATCCAAGATATAATAGTATTTCCAATACTACAGGATATGATTGATTAGCTAATGTTTCAAACTGTAATGTCGGTTCATTAGAAGCATATAAACTCATACCCAGAACTCCGATTAAGAGAAAAATAGAACCCCCCGCAGTATACAAAATAAACTTTGTAGCTGAGTACAAACGTTTCTTCCCGCCCCACATAGAAAGAAGTAGGTAGACAGGAATTAATTCCAACTCCCACATAATGAAAAAAAGTAAAAGATCTCGAGAGGAAAATGATCCTATTTGACCGCTATACATTGCTAACATTAGGAAATGGAACAATCGTGAATCTCGAGTAACCGGCCAAGCCGCTAAAGTAGCTAGAGTGGTAATAAATCCCGTCAGTAAAATGGGTCCTATGGAAAGTCCATCGATTCCGAGTCTCCAGTGAAAATCAAAAATATTTATCCATTTATAATCCTCTTCCAATTGGATTAATGGATCGTCCAATTGAAAATGATAACAGAATGCATAGGTGGTTAGAAGGAGTTCTAATAGACAAATACAAATAGTATACCACCTAATTACCTTATTTCCTCTATGAGGGAAAAAGAAAATGAGAGAGCCCGCGAATATCGGCAAAACAACAATTATTGTTAACCAAGGAAAAGAATTCGTGGTAAAGACAAGATACACTTTGGACAGAAAAACCCATACTCGATATTATATATATCTAATTATGTATTTTTCGAGTATGGGTTTTTGTCGGTAAAGAAAAATAAAAAGAGTGCAAGTAGAATTTTTTGCAAGGTATCAATAAGCTAGACCCATGCTGCGAGTTGTCTCATGCCATAAATAAACCCGTACACTCAGGAAATCCGTTGGACAGGCGGATTCACACCTTTTACAACCCACGCAGTCTTCTGTTCTTGGAGCAGAAGCAATTTGTTTAGCTTTGCATCCGTCCCAAGGTATCATTTCTAATACATCTGTGGGGCAAGCTCGTACACATTGGGTACACCCTATGCATGTATCATAAATCTTTACTGAATGTGACATTGGATCTATCCATTTTTTGAACATCATAAATTTTCGATCTAGTTCTAGTAAAATAACTTAGTATTAGTAAATGAAATACATTTAAACACCAGATGAATCAACGATTTCCATTTACTAGAATGAGTTTGTAATCAATCTATTTCTGTATCTGCTCATGAGAGAGGACCAAGATACTTCGCCTTCTTAGATTTTCAAAAATAGCGTCTATTCTTTTCTTTATCTATATGCCTACGATTACTGCTATTTATTTAACAAATTTGATTGATTGATACGAGTTGATTTTCTATTACGATGAATTGACGAAACAATAGCTAATCCAATAGCCGCTTCAGCGGCTGCAATACCTATAACAAAAATCGAGAAAATGTCTCCTTTTAATTGACGACTATCAAAAAAATCAGAAAATGTTATGAAATTCAAATTCACTGCATTCAGTATAAGCTCAAGACACATAAGCGCTCTAATCATATTTCGACTTGTAATCAATCCATAGATACCCATAGATAATAAATAGGCGCTCAAAACAAGTATATGCTCGAGCATCATTGAACTACCCCGCACCAATTCAATCTTGATTCATTTCAATATGAACAATAATGTAACTGAACTGATAGAGTATACCAAGTATGTAATGAAAATATTGGTAATAGACCTAACTAAAACATTTCCATTTTATACATGAACAAGCTAAAAGAAGCATTAAAATAAAAAAGAAAAGAAAGGAAATCCTTAGTTTTTTTTTATGAGTATTTATTACTGACGAGTTATAGCAATTGCGCCTATCAAGGCAACTAAAAGAATTATAGAAATAAGTTCAAATGGAAGAAAAAAATCCGTTGATAAATGAATCCCAATTTGTTGACCATTATTTATCAAATCCTGTTCTAGAATTTGGTTTGATCTTGTGGTCCAAATAATTCCGTACCATGATGTATCTGAAATAGTAGTAATTAGTGAAAAAAAAAGACTTGTACAAACTAGTGAAGTGATCCCATCCCCCGCAGTCCAAAGGTGGGCATCATTGGAATATTCTGAACGATTCATGAACATCACAGCAAAAACGATTAGGACATTTATGGCTCCCACGTAAATAAGTAGCTGTGCCGCAGCTAGAAAATAGGAATTCGAAAGAATATGGAATAAGGATATACAAACAAGCACCAATCCCAACGAAAAGGCAGAATAAATAGGATTGGTAAGTAATACTACTCCTAGACCACCGACTATAAGACCCAACCCTAAAAATACTAAGAGAAAATCATGTATTGGCGCAGGTAAATCCATTTTTTATTTTATGTAAATATGTAAAATTAAGAGAGAAATTCAGCCGAAATCCTTCATGACCTTATTGACCCGACCGAGAAAAAAGACATTATCCTATTTTTTAATACGTTTCTAGTTTCTAATTGAATGAAATCCTTTTATAGGGTGTTAGTTGATGTAGATACACTTAGTCATTTTACTTGCATCTGCTTTTTCTATACGAAAAAACGAAAAAATGCAATTTCATTTATAGATTTCGAAAGCCTCATATATTTTAGAATTTTTAACACAAAGCAAGCCCCGATTCTTAACAATCTTAGGATTCTTAGGTTTAGGTATTGATTAAGCAAACTTCGCTTCCTCAAGTTCAATCAAAACCAAATTTGACTAATCTAATTAAGTAATTGTTATTGAATGAACAGAATTACCCACGCTTTTTGTTATTGGAATCGAATTCATAATTGTTTGAATTGTGTAATCTCCAATTATTGACATTGGTAATCGACCCAAAGCAATTTGATTATAATTTAATTCGTGACGATCATAAGTAGAAAGCTCATATTCTTCAGTCATTGATAAACAGTTTGTTGGACAATACTCGACGCAGTTACCACAAAATATACATATTCCAAAATCAATACTGTAATTAAGCAATCGTTTCTTTCGAATATTCGTTTCCAATTTCCAATCAACAACAGGTAGATCTATAGGGCATACACGAACACATACTTCACAAGCAATACATTTATCAAATTCAAAATGTATTCGACCACGAAAACGCTCCGATGTGATGAATTTTTGATAAGGATAGTGAATAGTTACCGGCAAACGATTCGCATGAGATAGGGTAATCAAAAAACTTTGGCCAATATACCTCGTAGCTCGTACTGTTTGTTGACCATAATTCATGAACCCAGTTACCATAGGGAGCATATCGTGAATATCTCTGAATAAATTTCATGTTTCTTTCTATTGGTTGAGAGAAGTTATGAAACTATACTATCATATCCTAAAAATCCCATGCCATGCCTTTCCATTATAATGAAAGGAGTTGGAACGAAGTTGTTAATAAAAAATTCCCCAAAGAAATAGGTAAAAGAAATTTCCACCCAAGATTCAATAGTTGGTCCATTCTCAGCCTAGGTAAAGTCCATCTTGTTGTGATAGGAATGAACAGGAACAAAAAAGCTTTAGCTAATGTAATAAAAATACCTATTGTCGTTCCAAAGACTCTACACACTTCATTATTTCCGAAAAGCTCAGGAATGAGTATGTACGGAATAGAAAAATTCCAACCACCCAAGTAAAGAACTGTTACAAATAATGAAGAAACTAGTAGGTTTAGATAGGAAGCAAGGTAAAATAAAGCAAATTTAATACCCGAATATTCGGTTTGATAACCCGCAACTAGTTCTTCCTCTGCTTCCGGTAAATCAAAAGGTAATCTCTCACATTCCGCTAGGGAAGAAATTAGAAAAACCATAAACCCTATAGGTTGACGCCACAGATTCCACCCCCAAAAACCATATTTTGATTGCGCCTCAACTATATCAACTGTACTTGAACTGTTAGATAATTCTAGTCGATGGTAACATCACTCTTCCCGTCGCTATTGCAAAAACGTACATGAAACTTCAACTTCATACGGCTCCTCGATGGCCACAAATAAATATAAGGACCTCTTTGATGGTATCTCACTATGTTTGTTGTTTGTAGAGTAGGTCGAGTAACGATACATCGTAAAGTCCAAAATTAGACCAATGCAATCCTGTCTGCTATAAAAAAGTGCTTATGAATTGATCTTATCCTTTAGAATAGAATTTCAACTTTATTTAGTAAAAACTTCATCCTTAAATAAACTACTTATGACTATTTGTATTCATACCCCTTCCCATTACGAAAAAAAAAAAAAGACACTCTATTAGTTATATTAGTTATTAGTTCATGAATTGTGATAAGAGTTATATGTGTATTAATTATTAATATGGATAAAGAAATAAAGAATAAGAGTTCCGTTTTTTTTCTTTCGTTCCTCTTCTTCTTTCTCATAAAAAATAAAAAAAGAATCTAAAAGAAAATAAAGGATTACTTCGTTCCTGATAGGAATTTCTTGAATCAGTGGATAGGAGCATACTCTGGATCGGGATCATGGGGAAGTACTACTTGATCGTTTCTACTAACTTAAAGCCCCTATTAGGATTCCTTTTATACGGAAATATCCGTCCCTCGGGATACTCTATATTACTAATCTTTTGTGTACCTTAGTATTCCTAACCGTCCACTAATTTTTGCCCAACCCCCCCATAGTATAGTACATAGTATAGTAATACAAAGATATAGTAAAAAGTAAAAACTCCCTATAGGTTGATCTTTTGTATCCGCTTCAAAACCCTGATGACTAATCCACCAATCTTTGGGAAACAGTTTCTAGTTTCTACTGCTTATCTTTACTTTCACTTAACTCTTGTACCTAGGGAATGAGACTCAATTTTTTACTGCCAATTTTGAAGCTGTTTTGTTTCACTCATATAACTATCTGTATTTAATTTAGTTCATCGCCCCGACTGATGAATATCCTAACGAATCGCACGTAGAGAGATTGATAATACACATGGAGTTAATGGTATTTCATAACTAATTGATTGAGCAGCGGCTCGTAGACCACCTAAAAAGGAATATTTATTATTTGATCCATACCCTGACATTAGAAGTCCAATAGGAGCAATACTTGAAATTGCAATCCATAAAAAAACACCTATACTCAGATCGGCTAGAACAAGGCGATAGCCAAAAGGAATTACGGAATAACTTAATAAGATTGATATGACCGCGATAGACGGCCCAAGACTGAATAAAAGAATATCCCCTCTAGAGGGGAGAAGATCCTCTTTGAAAATGAGTTTGGTCCCATCTGCTAAAGCTTGAAGAATTCCGAAAGGACCGGCATACTCGGGTCCAATACGTTGTTGTATTCCTGCAGATATTTGTCGTTCTAACCACACAATTACTAGCACCCCTATGACGATTCCCGATAAAGGAGTAAAAATAGGAACAAGCAAGCATATGAGTCCGTAAAACTCTTTTAATGATTCCGATCTGGAAAAGGAATTGATAGCTTGTTGTACTTTTGTCGTATCCATTATCATTTCAACGGTCAACTTCTCCCATAATGATATCTATACTACCTAGTATTGTCATAATATCAGCCAATTTCATTCTTTTAACTAGCTGAGGAAGAATTTGCAAATTGATAAAACCTGGTGGACGAATTTTCCATCTCCAGGGAAAAACACTCTGATCCCCTATTAGAAAAATTCCCAACTCCCCTTTAGGGGCTTCTACTCTCACATAAAGTTCTTGTTTTGACAATTCAAAAGTGGGCGAAGGTTTTTTACTAATAAATCGATAATCAAAATCATTCAATTCGAAATCCCTTGCACTATCAAAGCGGCGTACTTCTAAATTTTCATAAGGACCCCCCGGGATTTGTTCCAGAGCTTGTTGAATAATTTTGATAGATTCTTTCATTTCACTGATTCGGACTAAATAACGCGCTAAAGAATCGCCTTCTTTTTGCCATTGCACTTCCCAATCAAATTCGTCATAAGACTCATAATGATCAACTTTACGAAGATCCCATGGCATTCCGGAAGCTCGTAGCATGGGTCCGGATAAGCCCCAATTTATTGCTTCCTCTCCGCTAATAAAGCCCACCCCTTCAACTCTTTCCAAAAAAATAGGATTCCGTGCAATAAGTTTTTGATATTCAGTAACCCCTGTTACAAAATAATCACAGAAATCTAAACATTTATCTATCCATCCATGAGGTAGATCAGCAGCTACTCCCCCAATACGGAAATAATTATGCATCATTCGCATACCCGTGGCAGCTTCGAATAGATCATATATAAGTTCTCTCTCTCTGAAAATATAGAAAAAAGGAGTCTGCGCACCGATATCCGCCATAAAAGGGCCAAGCCATAACAAATGAGAAGCTATGCGACTCAGTTCCAGCATAATGACTCTAATATAGCTGGCTCTTTTAGGTACTTGAATATTTCCTAATTGTTCTGGTGCATTTACTGTTATTGCTTCTGTAAACATAGTAGCTAAATAATCCCAACGTGTTACATAAGGCAGATATTGTATAATTGTTCGATTTTCTGCAATTTTTTCCATTCCTCTGTGTAAATAACCCAATACAGGTTCACAGTCAATAACAGCCTCACCATCTAGAGTAACGATGAGTCGAAGAACACCATGCATTGATGGGTGTTGAGGACCCATATTGACTATCATGAGATCTTTTCTTGTAGTTGGTACAGTCATATATTTTTTCTCCGATTCCTTATTCCGTGAATTGCTGCAAACGAATTTCAAAATTAATTGGGGTGGGTTTTTATCTCCCGAATATCGAATTTACTAATTAATTCTTTATAACGTACTCTATTTTTCTTTGACAAATAAGATAGTAGCCGTTGACGTTTTCCTAGAATTTGACGTAAACCTCTCTGAGATAAATAATCTTTTCTGTGCAATTCTAAATGTGAAGTAAGTCTCCTTATCTTATTGGTGAAACTGAATATTTGAAATTCAACAGACCCCTTTTTTTCTTCTTGCGAAATAGAAATAATTGAGATAAATGAATTTTTTACCATAAAAAGAATTCTTCTCACTCCCGCTTTTTTTTTACAAATTGACAAATCTGGGTTTTACCGATCACTAATAATAATACATTTGCGTTTGTTATACACCAAAAGTTCATTTGAATTTTTTTAGATACTTGCTTTTTTTATCAAATTCGATTACTCAATCCACTTTTCCTTTTTTCGGATATGAATACAAAAACGGGTATGGCTGATCGACTTTGCACTCAAAAAAGAGAAGCAGTTGGACTTAAGATTAAGAAGAGCCTGCCGATTCTTAATTCATTTCGGATAGGATAATGTCGTTAAATCAGTATTATTTATGTACCAGAATCTAATATAACATAACACTTTTGTCTATCTCCTTGCCTTCATATACCATATAAGATATGGCATGTGATTCATAAAAAATGGACCATCAAGTAATTCTCAATTGTGGATACATACGGATTCTTGACATACTGAAACAACTACCATTATTGGTATCAAACCAATAGCGATTCATACAAGCTAAATCTTCTAATCGATAATTGGGCCAAAGAAATAATTTAAACTTCATAAATTTCTTTGCATTTATATCAAAACTTTTACCTTTATCCAAAACTTGAAGACAGTTACTTGTACTTGCTTTGTTACCCTTACAAAATGCTAGATCTCTATCCACAACATTTCCATCTCCTGAATTTAAACAAAGTCGAATTCTTAACTCTCTACGACGTCTAGGAGATAAAATATTTTCAATAACAAGTAAATCATTATGATTTTTTTCTCTATTCCCGAGCAACTTTTTGTGTTGAGGAATGGGTTTATAAAAACCCTTCTTATCAACATCAACATTTCTTTTTTCTTGGCTTTTTTGATAACTTTTCATTTTTTGCTTATTTTTAAGTACATGTAAAACCGTTATTGTTTGATACATAATAGATTGCCCATCCCATTTTATTGATAACTTAGCCGGTTCAATAAACAAATATCCCTTTTTTACTAACTCGGCAATAGGTTGAGTATTTGTCAATGGGATTAGCTCTACCCTCAGGTCCTCTCTTTTGATCGAAATTAGAGTAATTTCCGTTGGATTTTGCAGTCTAACCAGTAGAGAAATTACTTTTATATTATCGTATAGTACATTATTCGAATACAAAGGTGAAGGTTCGTCTAATTTTGCTTGAAAAACAGAATTTTTTTTTAGTAAAAGATCTAATTCTGATGTTTTCTTCTTCTTAGGTTGCTTGTCATTTTTGTTAGAATCTTCTTTCAAATCTTTTTGTTGGTTTGAGCCACCTGAGCCAATATTTCCCTGGACTGACTTTTTATTTTCTTCTTTCTTTTTAGTTTCTAATTCAGAATCCTTTTTTTCAATAGCGTTCTCATCTCCATCAAAATTGAAAAGAAGCGAATTGATTGGTATGCTCCATGGTTGAATCTTATATGTATCATAAAGTGACACAAATTCTGGGGGTAAAAACGAGAGTTTCAGAGTAGATGTCTTAGATATCGGATCCATTTTTATTCTTTCTTCATTCATTCCCATCCAGTCAAAAATGTTTTTTGTTCGATTGGCCGCGTTAAGTTGTTTATCAATCGAGAGAGAAAAAGTCTTTTTCTTATCTTTCTTATCTTCTTTATCAATTTTTGGATAAATATTACGTTTTTTAATATTTTTAAGAATGTTGACCTCAATATCCAGATCGAGCCAGAACTCTATATCCTCCATTTTTGTTTTAAGAGAAAAATCAAAAATTCTCCAATCAAAATATTTTCTCTCCCGATTTCTATGCCTATCGTAGTCTTCTCTTTTTTTTAGAGAACCAGTACCAACTACATCCTCCGACAGATCATATAATTCAAGAGAATATTTCTTGTTTTTATAATTAAAGAGAAGCTCGTTGCCCTCATTTACTTGTAATGGTGATCTAGAAATATATGAACCCTTCTTATCTTCATAATGAATATATTTATGTGATAAACGATCATATTTGTAATTTTTCAATTTTTTATTTAGTACAGGAGCCTTCGCATAATTCTTGTTTTTTTCGTTCTCATAATGAATTAATTGGTCTTTTTTCTGTTTATAAAAATCCAGATTTTGAGAGTTTTTAGTTTGAACCATAGAACTCTTCTGGATTCTATTTCGCCATTTTTGCGTTTGCGCTACTAGTCGAGACCATTGAGGTTTTGATAAATTGTACTGATAGTGATAACGTCCCCTTAACCAATTTTTCCATTCATTTATTCTCATATTGTGGATTTTCTTATGCCCTGATTTCGAATGAGATATTCCTTGTCTTCTAAAGGAATCTTTTATTTGATCCTTAAGAAAAAGAAGTGTTCCCTGATATTGAAGTACAGATTTCCAGTGATACTTGTTAATAATTTGAGTTTGTGATAATTTGTAAAATACGTATGCCTGTGACAAAGAGGCCAGATCGCAAAAAGAATATTCATTATTATTACTACTATTAGAAATAGAAAGTGATTCTTTTATAGTCGAAATAAAACGCATTTTTTTTTGATTTGGTTCATCATTAGGACTGTATTTCACAAAAGTGTTCTTATTTGATTCAAGAAAAACTTTGACATTGATTCTCATACTATTAATTATATATAAAGGGATCTCTATGTATATCCTTTCAATAAACAATTTTACGAAATAGTGCCATTTGCGTATTAATCGGGTATTCCTTCTTTTGAATATTTGCAAAATCCCTTTCTGCGGCTCTAATTTCTTATCATCATAACTTGGTTTCTTAGAACTCATTTCGATATCTGGAATTCTAATTATTTTTATAGTTTCTGTTGTGATTGTTTTAATTTGATCTTTGATTGCATTTGTACTATCAGCCATATCAGGTATTTTTTTTGATGTTAGGGAATCATTTATCCAATCCATGGATCTAACTTGATCGAGCGATTCAGTAATAGGATTATTACTTACTATATCATTATCATTTTTTCTATTTATACTTAATTCCTCCCACTCAGATACTGGAATTGTCTTTACTTTTCTAAGTTCTTGGATTTTTCTTTTGATAAATCCAATTATTTTGAAAATCCAACGTATTTGTTTTTTTAAAACCTTTCTAAACCTTTTTGTTCTTTGCTTTAAAATTCTTAGAGCTAGAAAATCTTCCTTTTTCACTTTTTTGAGGTTTGTATCAATTTCTTTCCAAATAGGTTTAAAAAAGGAGGGTTTTTCTCGGTAAGGGCCAAAGGGTCCTTCGGCTTCCATTCCGAAAGGTGTTAAAAAACAAAAATTCCCTTTTTTACCTTTTCCTTTCTTTTTCATTGGATCTTTATGATTAGATTCTACTTGAGGTTTGTGCCAAGGTTTTAGATCGAAAGGAAATAGGATCTTTATCTGAATACCATCGTCTAACCAATTTTGGGGGAATTCATTTTCTGATAATGGAATCCCTTCATAAGTACATTTAACATGCATTTCTTTACTCCACGCTTTCCAATCCTCGCGCCACTCGGGACATTGAAATAATAGCATACGGCCAATATTTTTGGCTATTATCAACGAGGGCAGTATTATATATTTTCTAAGAAATGATAGGGTTACTAAAAGCACGCCCCTTAGTCGTTGAGCCTCATAAAGTTCGAAAAAGTCTGCCACCTTCTTCTCCTCCACCTCTTCCCTCGGATCTTTTTGCTCTGCTTGCTCCAGCCTTTTTTTCTTTTTTTCTTCTGTATCTTTAGAATGCGAATGAAAAGTTTTGAATTCCACGCATTTACCCACCAAATTTCTGATTCTGAAAAGCAAACTCTGCATTTCGAGGATATCAAAAGAAAAAAAAAAAAAAAATTTTCTGTCTTCTTGGCCCAAAAAAAGCGGGGAACGCACATATGGGTGAAACAGTGGTAGTGGAAAAATAGAAATTTTGCGTCGTTGAGCTCGCATGGATCCTTTAATTAAATCGCGATCAAAATCTGGTTCTTCTAGATAGGAAAGCAAAGCAATTTCTTCCGGTTCCTCCTCCTCCTTCTTATCTTCCTTATCCTTAATAGTATTCTTAGGATTTTCAATAGTCCGAGCATTCTCGGCAGTTTTATCTGTCTTATCTTCGTCAGTAGTAGTCTTAATATTCTCGGCAGTCTTATCTGTCTTATCTTCGTCAGTAGTAGTCTTAGGATTTTCGATAGTCCGAGCATTCTCGGCAGTTTTATCTGTCTTATCTTCGTCAGTAGTAGTCTTAGTATTTTTTTCGATAGTCCTAGCATTCGCACCAGTCTCCGTCTCTTTCTCAGTCTCGTTCTCAGTCTCGTTCTCAGTCTCTTTCTCAGTATAAATGACTACGCGTCTTACTTCTGGTGAACAAATATCATAAGCCTGATTTTCCTCTTCTTCATTGTCTTTTGGCTCGTTTTCCAAATCCCCCCAATCCACGTTCAATTTGTATGACCATCGAGGAACCTTTTTTTCGATTTCAAAGTTTTCGATTGCAATTTCAAGGTTTTCAATTTCATCATTTTCGATTTCATCATTTTCGTTTAAATTCAAAGCCGTATTAGGCCTTGGTTCCCCTGCAAATTCACTTCGAATTTCTCGATCTTCATCTTCAAATGCACTTTGATATTCTTTATCTTCGTCTTCAAATGCACTTAATGCACTTTGATATTGATATTCTTTTTGTTGTTGATCTTCACTTTTTTTGTTTTCTTGATCTTCTTTCCTTTTGTCTTCTTGATCTTCAAATTCTCGGAAATCATTAGGAAGGATATCTTGAAGCTTAAGCTTATTCCACATGCTTGTTAGGGAATCTTCTATCGGGTTGTTTAAAGGATTGTTGATGCTTGAGTCCAAATCGAAATTTCTAATTGTTCCACGGTGGGGTCCGCTCAAAAAAGGATCATACACTTTTGGTAAGCAGTTTTGCTCAGTCCCATCATTGTACAATCTAGT